TACATAGTTAAACACTATATAGTGATATAAATTGGAGTTAGGACCCATATTGTGCTATAGGGCTTTTTCTTGGTTTAGGGGTTTGACAAGAATACAGCAAGTTCTAGTGGTTTCAGTATGGGGGGTAAGGGGGGTTTAGCCGAAAAACCCCTCTCGAGACCCCCGGGGAAAATAAATGGTAGTTGGTGAATGCAGGATAAATATAAATGATATGTCATTCGAGCATTAATATATGTTTGGTAAACATTAATTTCTTTTTGACAACCATAGCCTGTGTGGAGCGGTAAACATCTTTTAGACTACGGGTACGGGTTGGCAAGGGTGCCAATATCCCACTCAGAGATGCTGATGATTTTTCCCCCCCCTTTCCCTACCCGTAGCACTTGACTACAGTTAGGGTTATCATGGGCCATTTAGCAGCTAGTACATAACGAGAGTGGTATTTGTGAAGATCAATCGATGATCGGTTTACAATTAAAGTCCATAGATTCGACTCCGTCAGATGCCTTCTGAAGCGGGTTCGGGGGTCAACTTGTGGTAGGTACCTTGGAAGTATAAGATCTCCGAGCACCTGACTACAGTTAGGGTTATCATGGGCCATTTAGTAACTTTGACAATCAGGTAGGAGGTTCTTAGTGGAATATTATGTTTGAATTAATTTAGGTTTGATACTTCTTTAATGGGTTTATTCATTGTTTTAATAATGTTTTGTGGTTGAGTAGGTTGATCATGGTTAATTAATTTGGACAGCTGGATATTCATGTTTTCTTGGGATTTCAGGGTATATTTCAGTTTTGTGACTTTTACTTCCGTTGATTATGAGTTGTTAATTGTTATAGATATTCCTGTTGGATGTAATAGTAGGTAAGATTTTATTATAATATCTTAATTCATGCTTGATGGAGTTTCTAGGATATTCATGAGTGAAATGATGTGATGTTCAGGTTTTCAATGTGTGTCTTTATTCATTTGTAGGCATTTGTAGGTGATATTCATGTGGAAAGTATATTAATGTACTATATACATAATATGTCCTAGTACATGCATTATATGTCTTAATACATGAATATAATGTTGATAAGAATATTCATGTGGTAGGGAGATTAATGTACTGTTTACATATGTGTCTTTAGTGCATTAATAAAAAAGTTAATATGCATTGATATATAGTTATAAGTGATATTCATGGGGATAGTCTGTGTATGCACGATATACATATAATGTCTTAGAACATTACATAATATGTCCTTATTTACATTAATTATATGTTGACCTTAATGAGAGAGGTCAACATGGGTCTGTAGGAAAGTTTTTGAGGCCGGAAAGCTTGTCTGATTTTGTTGGGGGTAGGTTGAGGTTTCGGAATTTAATTTAGGTAGAATGTTGGCTTTGGGGGTCAGTAGTAGGGGTTAGAGTCCCTTAGTTCCGAGGTTAGCCTTAGGGAGGAGATTATTCTCCAATCTTCGGCTTACAAGGCCGATGCTTTAATTAAGCTACTGAGGCATCAGTTAAGTAGTTTATTTTCTAATCATCCGCAAGCGGGAATTAGTGCTAGGAAGATAGTGAAGTAGATGATAGATGCTATCTGGCCAATGAAGATGTATGGGTCTTCTACGGGTTGGCCTCCAATTCATGTTAGAATTAGAGTGTCGGCGACAAGGGCCCAGAAGACGATTTGGGAGAGAGGGCGGAATATCAGGCTGCGTTGTTTGGCTGTGTGGAGGATAGGTATCAAGGCAAGGATAAGGATTGATAGTACTAAGGCTAGGACCCCTCCTAGTTTGTTGGGAATAGATCGTAAAATGGCGTAAGCAAATAGGAAGTACCATTCTGGTTTGATATGTGGAGGGGTTACAAGTGGGTTGGCTGGGGTAAAATTGTCCGGGTCTCCTAGAAGGTTTGGGGAGAATAGTGCTAGGAGGGTAAGAGCCGTGAGTATGAGGATGAATCCTAAGAGGTCTTTGTAAGAGAAGTAAGGGTGGAATGGTACTTTGTCTGGGTTAGAGTTGAGGCCTGTGGGGTTGGATGAGCCTGTTTCATGAAGGAATAGGAGATGGATGATGGTGACGCCTGCGATTGCAAATGGGAGCAGGAAATGGAAGGTAAAGAATCGTGTTAGTGTAGCGTTATCAACAGAGAAGCCCCCCCAAATTCATTGGACTAGTACGTTTCCGATGTACGGAATAGCAGAGAGAAGATTAGTAATTACTGTAGCCCCTCAAAAGGACATTTGTCCCCATGGTAAGACATAGCCGACAAAGGCTGTTGCTATAGTTAAGAATAGTAGAATAACGCCAATATTTCATGTTTCTTTGAAAAGGAATGAACCGTAGTACATGCCTCGTCCGATATGGAGGTAGATGCAAATAAAGAAAAAGGATGCTCCATTTGCGTGAAGGTTACGAATCAGTCAACCGTAGTTGACATCTCGGCAGATGTGGGCAACTGAGGAAAATGCTATGGATGTGTCAGCTGTGTAGTGTATGGCTAGGAATAAGCCGGTGATGATTTGGGCGATTAAACAGACGCCAAGCAGGGAACCAAAATTTCATCATGCGGAAATATTGGATGGGGCAGGGAGGTCAATAAAGGAGTTGTTGATGATCTTGATAAGGGGGTGGGATTTTCGAATATTTGGTGCCATTAGTTTCTATAGTTGAATTACAACGGTGGTTTTTCGTGTCATTAGTCCTGGTTAGAGTCCTGGTGGAAATTATGGTTTATTTAGTATCTTTTTTTATGATTTCTTTAGTTCTCGGGTTGGTTGCGGTTGCTTCCAACCCTTCTCCTTATTTTGCGGCATTGGGGTTGGTGTTGGTGTCTGCTGCTGGGTGTTGGATTATTATTAGTGTAGGGGCTTCTTTTTTGTCCTTGGTCTTGTTTTTAGTATATTTAGGTGGGATGATGGTTGTTTTTGCTTACTCTGCGGCTCTTACTGCGGAGCCTTATCCGGAGGCCTGAGGAAGTTGGTCTGTGGCCTTATATGTTATAGTTTATTTGATCTTATTGGTAGTTGGGTATAATGTGGTTGGTGGTGTGAGTGTTGATGAAAGTTATGGCTTATGGGGTCTAGGTGTTGTTCAGGGGGATTGGAGTGGGGTTTCTTTGCTTTATTCTAGTGGTGGTTGAGTGTTATTTATTGGCGGGTGAATTTTATTGTTAACGCTGTTTGTTGTATTGGAGTTGACTCGTGGTCACTCGGTTGGTGCTTTGCGGGCTGTTAGGGGGGAGTTTGGGGGGCTGGGCCCCTAAATTATTATAATTAATACTACAATAATAGCAGAGATGAGAGATAGGGTTAGATATGTTTTAATAAGCCCCTGTTGAATATTTGTAGTTGTTTTTACGATATTTATTTGTATGGATACTAGTCCTTGTGGGCCTGATTTTTCTAGTCAGGACAGATCGATTGAGTGGGTTGCAATTTTTTGAGCAAAGGCTAGGTTTACTAGGGGGCTTGATCGGTGTATAATTGTGGGGAAATAGCCCAGAAGGTTAGAGAAGGAGTGAAGTTGGGTTTTAATTGGTTTTTGGTTATATGTGAAGTTGGATAGGTCTATTGCTACTATGAGTCCAACGATGGTTACAATAATTGCGGCCATTTTGGCCGATAAGGGTATGGTTATGATTGGGGTTTTTATCGGTGGTATGTTTGAGGCAATAATAAGGCCTGCAACAATGCTTCCTCAGGCTAGGCGTTTGATTGGGTTTAGTGCTGTTGGGTTGTTTTCATTGATTGGTGTGAGTGACGGGTGTCGTGGGTGGCCTATGGATGCGAAGTAGATAATTCGAAAGCTATAAATTGCTGTGAAGGATGTGGCTAGGAGAGTTATAATAAGGGCTCAGGCGTTGGTGTTAGAGGTATTAAGGGCTTCAATAATGGCATCTTTAGAGAAGAAGCCGGCTAAAAACGGAGTGCCTGTAAGAGCTAGGCTGCCAATTGTTAAACAGGTGGTAGTTAGGGGGAGTGTTTGTTGGATGCCTCCTATCTTGCGGATGTCTTGTTCATCATTGAGGCTATGGATAATGGAGCCTGAGCATAAGAACAGTATTGCCTTGAAGAAGGCGTGGGTGCAGATATGAAAGAAAGCTAGTTGTGGTAGATTGAGGCCAATTGTAACTATTATTAGCCCTAGCTGGCTTGAAGTGGAGAAGGCTACAATTTTCTTAATATCATTTTGAGTGAGGGCACAAGCGGCGGTGAAAAGCGTTGTTAGGGCTCCCAAGCATAGACAGATGGTGAGGGCTGTATGGTTATTTTCAATCATTGGGTGTATACGGATGAGAAGGAAAATCCCTGCCACCACTATGGTGCTCGAGTGAAGTAGTGCTGAGACTGGCGTTGGGCCTTCTATGGCAGAGGGTAGTCATGGGTGAAGGCCGAATTGGGCTGATTTTCCAGTTGCGGCAAGAATTAGTCCTAGGATAGGTAGCAAGTTGGATGGCTCAGTGGAAAAGACTTGGTGTAGTTCTCAGGAATTGAGGTTTATTGCAATTCAGGCTATAGCCAGAATAAGGCCAATGTCTCCAACTCGGTTGTAGATTACTGCTTGAAGTGCGGCTGTGTTTGCGTCTGCTCGGGCATATCATCATCCAATGAGAAGGAAGGATATGATTCCCACTCCTTCTCACCCAATGAAAAGTTGGAATATATTGTTGGCTGTTACAAGGACTAGTATAGCGATAAGAAAAGTTAAAAGATATTTAAAAAATCGGTTGATCTCTGGGTCAGATGCCATATATCAGATGGCAAATTCTAGGATTGATCAGGTTACAAACAGAGCAATAGGTGTGAAGATAATTGAGTAGATATCAAATTTAAATGATATGTTGATGTCGAAGGTATTAATATTTATTCAGGAAAATGAAGTGGTAATTGATTCGGTGCCCTGGTCCAGGAAAATTAGTAATGGGAATATACTAGTAATAAAGGCCCATTTTACAGCGGTCTTTACGGTGTCGTGATGTTGTGTTTTTGTAAGATATGTTGAGTAGAGGATGGGGTACATCAAGAGGGCAATGGATAAAATGAATGTGGTGTTGAATATTAGGGGCAGGTTCACAGCTTTTACTTGGAGTTGCACCAAGAGGCTTTGGTTCCTAAGACCAACGGATCGACTATTCTCCTTTAAAAGCCGAGTTAGCCGCGGAATTGAACCGCGGTGGCGAGTAATTAGCAGTTCTCGATGCCCCAGTCTATCTCGGTGAACAAGAAGAGTTTAACTTCTGTCTCTAGAATCACAATCTAGTGTTTTTATTAAACTATGTTTACAGTAGAAGAACCCTCAGATGAGCTCCGGTTTTGCAATAATCAGGATAATTGGGATAAGGTGCAGGGTAATAAGCGAGTGCTCTCGTGTGTGTGTAGGGGGGGTTGAGATTAGATGGTTAGGGGTTGGGCCTCGTTGAGTTATCAAAAATATGTATAGGGAGTAGCTGGCTGTTAATAGGGTGCCCAGACCTGTGAGAATAATGGTCCAGTTTGATCAATTAAATAGAGACACCATGATTGTGATCTCTCCTATGAGATTAGGGGTTGGTGGCAAGGCTATGTTGGCGAGGTTTATTAGCAGTCATCAGGTGCTCATTAGTGGAAGGGTAATTTGTAATCCCCGGGTGAGGATAAGGGTTCGACTGTGAGTACGTTCGTAGTTGGTGTTGGCTAGGCAGAATAGTGCGGATGAGACGAGGCCGTGGGCGATCATTAAAATAATAGCTCCTGTGAGGCTTCATGGGGTTTGGATCAGAGCGGCTGCAATTACAAGACCTATGTGACTGACGGAAGAGTAGGCAATTATTGATTTTAGGTCTGTTTGGCGTAGGCAAATGGAGCTCGTCATAATAATACCCCATAAAGATAAAATAATGAATGGGTAAGATAAGCTTTTTAAAGATGGATCAAGGATTGCGGAAATTCGGATGATGCCATAGCCGCCTAGTTTTAGTAGAATTGCGGCTAGGACTATTGATCCGGCAATTGGGGCTTCTACATGTGCTTTTGGAAGTCAGAGGTGGGCACCGTATAAGGGTATTTTGACTAAAAAGGCTAGTAGACAGGCGAGTCATAAGCCATTTGCGGCTCATGAAGAGAATTGGTTTAGATTGGTTAGCTGGGTTAGTGGAATAAATAGGGTGCCCATTGAGTTTTGTAAGCATATAAGGGCTACTAATAGTGGGAGAGACCCTGCTAGGGTGTAGAATAGAAAATAGGTTCCTGCGTTTAGTCGTTCTGCTTGGTTTCCTCACCGCGTGATGATAATAAGAGTGGGGATTAACGTGGTTTCAAATATGATGTAGAATATTACTAGCTCAGTTGCTGAGAAGGCGAGGATTAGTGAGACTTGAAGAGAGACTAGCATGGCAATATATGTGCGTTGTCGGGAGATTGGTTCGAGGCTCAGGTGGTTTTGACTAGCTAATAGCATTAGTGGAAGGAGTCAGCAGGTGAGAACTAGTAGAGGGGTGGATAATTCATCTGTAAACATGAAGCTGTTGGCAATTGTGTTTGTTTCTGAGATTTTAGGGAGAAGTGTGAGACTGATAGAGGCAATAATAAAGCTTTGCAAGGTGATCGTTGTTCACAGTCATTTTTTGTTGCAGATGGTAGTTGATAAAAACAAGGTCAGGGAGGGAATAAGGATTTTTAGCATTGTAACAGATTAAGGTTGTGGAGTTTATCAGTGCCGTGTGTGCGGGTTGTGGCTACTATCAAGGCAAGGCCGGTGCCCGCTTCGCATGCGGAGAGGGTGAGAACCAGCATTGGGACCATTGCGAAGGTGTGTAGTTGATTCATATTAGATCACAAGCTGAGCCCCACATAAAGTGACAGTATTATGCCCTCAAGACATAGGAGGGCAGATAAGAAGTGGGTTCGGTGAAAAGCTAGACCAGTCAGGCCTAGAATGAAGGCTGTGCAGAAGCTAAAGTGGGTAAGTGTCATAGGGTGTTTATGGAGTTTAACCATAATTTGTTGAGCCGAAATCAACTGTCTTGTTTGGACTAAATACCCACTCTGCCCACTCCAGCCCACCTTGGATTCACTCGTAAATCAACCCTAAGGTAAGAAGCACTAAGATTAGCGAGGCTCACAGAATTGTTGTTGATGGTGAGTATAGTTGGATAGCCCATGGTGTGGGTAATAGTAGAGCAATTTCTAGGTCAAATAGGAGGAATAAGATGGCTACTAGAAAAAATCGTATTGAGAAAGGAAGTCGGGCTGAACCTAGTGGGTCAAAACCGCATTCATATGGGGATAATTTTTCTATATCTGGGGTTATCTGTGGGAGTCAAAAGCTAATAATGGCCAAAACTAGTGCTAGAGCAGAGGAAATTAGGATGATTGATAGTAGCATTATTTCCCCCTGGATTTTAACCAGGACTGTGTGATTGGAAGTCACTTGTACTGTTTAATACTAAGGAAATAGGATCCTCATCAGTAGATTGAGATGTATAGGAATAATCATACCACATCTACGAAGTGTCAATATCATGCGGCTGCTTCAAATCCGAAGTGGTGTTTTGTGGTGAAGTGGTGGAGAGTTAGGCGTAGCAAGCATACAGACAGAAATAATGATCCGATGATGACGTGGAGACCGTGAAAGCCTGTGGCTACGAAGAATGTTGAGCCATAAATTCCGTCTGCAATTGTAAAAGGGGCTTCATAATATTCTATTGCTTGTAGAATTGTAAAGTAGATACCTAGTAGGATTGTTAATAGGAGTGATTGTAGTGCCTCTTTTCGGTCCCCTTCCATGATGCTGTGGTGGGCTCATGTGACTGTTACGCCGGATGCTAGTAGTACGGCTGTGTTTAGTAGTGGCACTTCAAAAGGGTTAAGTGGTGTGATTCCTGTTGGTGGTCAGCATTCGCCAATTTCCGGGGTGGGTGCAAGGCTGGCGTTGTAGAAGGCTCAGAAGAAGCCAATAAAAAAGAACACTTCAGAGGTAATAAACAAGATCATGCCGTATCGGAGGCCTTTTTGTACTGGTGTAGTGTGGTGTCCTTGGTATGTCGCTTCTCGGACTACATCTCGTCATCATTGGAATATTGTGAGAAGTATGACGATGAAGCCAAGAATCAGTACTGTGGTTTTTTGATAGTGGAATCATAAGGCTAATCCAGAGGTCATTAAAAGGGCTGCTAGTGCACCTGTGAGGGGTCATGGGCTTGGGTCTACTATGTGATAGGCGTGTGCTTGGTGGGCCATTAGACGTTTTCTTGTAAGTAGAGGCTTAGTAGAAGGACAAATACGTAGGCTTGAATTATGGCTACTGCGATTTCTAGTAGAGTTAAAAGGAATAAAACTAGTACAACCAGTGCAGAAACAACGGGGGCTATGGATAGCAGAGCGTATGCGGCCATGGCAATAAGTTGAATAAGTAAATGACCTGCAGTGAGATTTGCGGTTAGCCGTACCCCTAGGGCTAGGGGTCGAATAAATAAGCTAATAGTCTCAATGATGACTAAAGCAGGAATAAGGGGTGTTGGGGTCCCTTCTGGAAGGAGATGGCCTAGTGCTGCTGTGGGTTGGTTTCGTAAGCCGATGATTACAGTAGCAAGTCATAATGGGACGGCAAAGCCTATGTTCATAGAAAGTTGTGTGGTAGGGGTGAATGTGTAGGGTAAGAGGCCTAATAAGTTAATGGTTATCAAGTATAGAAGCAAGGATATCAGTATAAGTGCTCATTTGTGCCCCGGGATATTGACTGGGAGAAAGATTTGTTTGGTGATTGACGAAATTAGCCATGTTTGAATAGTTAAGATTCGATTATTAATTCAGCGGTTGTTTGGTGAGGGAAGTAGTAGAGTGGGGATTAAAAGTGCAATGGCGATCAGGGGGATGCCTAAAAAAATGGGCGATGCAAATTGGTCAAATAGGCTTAAGTTCATGGTCAGGTTCAGTATGTTGTTTGAGGTTTTTTAGATGCTTGAGGGGAGGGGTTGCTTAATAGGTTGTGTTTGGTAATTTTTGGTGGAAGGATGACTAACAGAATTAATCATGAAAATACAAGAATTGCAAATCAGGGGCCTGGGTTTAATTGTGGCATTTCACTAAGGGTGATTAGGAGTCACCCGTCCACAGCTTAAAAGGCTGTTGCTTGTACCTGTCTAGCTTCTTAGTGAGGCTTCTTGAATTTGTGTAGATCAGGTGTTAAAGTTCGTGGCAGGGGCTGCTTCTACTACAATTGGTATGAAGCTATGGTTAGCTCCGCAAATTTCTGAGCATTGTCCGTAAAACACTCCAGGGCGAGTTGTAATAAAAGATGTCTGATTCAGTCGTCCCGGGATGGCGTCTGTTTTAACTCCTAGTGACGGTACGGCTCATGAGTGAAGGACATCTTCGGCTGAGACGAGTACTCGAACCGAGGCTTCTATTGGTACCACCATGCGGTTGTCTACTTCCAATAGGCGAAATTGCCCTGGAGTGAGGTCCTGGGTGGGGGTTATATAGGAGTCAAAGGCAATATTATCGTAATCACTATATTCATAGCTTCAGTATCATTGGTGGCCGATAGCTTTTACTGTGAGGAAGGGGTTGCTTACTTCATCTATCAGGTACAAAATGCGCAGTGATGGGAGTGCAATTACGATAAGAATAATTGCAGGTATAATTGTTCATACTATTTCAATCTCTTGGGCGTCTATTGCGTTGGTGTTGGTTAGTTTAGTTGTCATTATTGTGGTAATAATATATAGTACAAGCGTGCTGATTAGAAACACTGCTATTAGGGCGTGGTCGTGGAAGTGTAAAAGTTCCTCTATGATAGGGGAAGCTGCATCTTGAAAGCCTAATTGTGATGGGTGTGCCATAAAGAAATGTACAGGGTTTCAACCTATTATTCCACCTTGACAAGGTGGTGTAATAATTTACTAACACTTCAGGGGGTAAAGAAAGTGGCAGAGTGGTGATGTGACTGACTTGAAATCAGTTGATGGGGGTTCGATTCCTTCCTTTCTCGTTAATGCTGTGGTTGGGTTTGAACAAAGGTTGGTTCTTCAAATGTGTGATAAGGTGGAGGACAGCCGTGGAGTCACTCTAAGTTGGTTGAGGTCAGTTCTGTTAGCATGACTTCACGTTTAGCTGAAAAAGCCTCTCAGATAATGAACATTATCAAGATAACGGCTACTAGGGAGATCAAGGAGCCGACAGATGAGACTGTGTTTCATAGGGTATAAGCGTCAGGGTAGTCTGAGTAGCGTCGGGGCATTCCAGCTAATCCTAGGAAATGTTGTGGGAAGAAGGTTAGATTTACGCCGGCAAATATTACCCCAAAGTGGATTTTTGTTCATGTCTCGTGTAAGGTATAGCCTGAGAATAGTGGGAACCAGTGTACGAAGCCTCCTATGATTGCAAATACTGCTCCCATGGAAAGAACGTAGTGGAAGTGGGCTACTACGTAGTAGGTGTCATGCAGGACAATGTCCAGTGATGAGTTCGCTAATACAATGCCGGTTAAACCTCCAACAGTGAACAAGAAAATAAACCCTAGGGCCCACAATATTGCTGCGTCTCATTTAATGGTTCCTCCGTGTATTGTTGCTAGCCAACTGAATACCTTCACACCTGTTGGGATAGCGATAATTATTGTTGCTGAAGTAAAATAGGCACGTGTGTCTACGTTTAAGTCAACTGTAAACATGTGATGTGCTCAGACAATAAATCCAAGTAATCCGATAGATATCATGGCTCATACTATGCCTATGTAGCCGAAAGGTTCTTTTTTTCCTGAGTAGTAAGTCACAATGTGCGAGATTATCCCAAATCCGGGCAGGATTAGAATGTACACTTCCGGGTGCCCAAAGAATCAGAATAGGTGTTGGTATAGAACTGGGTCACCACCCCCGGCAGGGTCGAAGAATGTGGTGTTTAGATTCCGGTCTGTAAGTAGCATGGTGATGCCTGCAGCCAATACTGGGAGGGAAAGGAGGAGGAGTACTGCGGTAATTAAGACAGATCATACGAATAATGGTGTTTGGTATTGGGTTATGGCTGGGGGTTTTATGTTTAGGATCGTAGTAATAAAATTGATAGCGCCTAAAATAGAAGAAATGCCAGCCAGGTGGAGTGAGAAAATTGTTAAGTCTACGGAGGCGCCTGCATGGGCGAGGTTGCCTGCTAGGGGTGGGTATACAGTCCATCCGGTACCGGCCCCGGACTCAACAGCTGAGGAGGCTAGTAGAAGAAGGAACGAGGGTGGTAAGAGTCAGAAGCTTATGTTGTTTATTCGAGGAAAGGCTATGTCAGGTGCACCAATTATTAGTGGGACTAGTCAGTTACCAAAGCCCCCGATTATGATCGGTATCACTATAAAGAAAATTATTACGAAGGCATGAGCAGTGACGATTACGTTATAAATCTGGTCGTCTCCAAGAAGGGTACCGGGTTGACTTAGTTCTGCTCGGATAAGCAGGCTTAGCGCTGTACCTACTATTCCAGCTCAGGCACCGAAGATGAGGTACAGGGTGCCGATATCTTTATGATTGGTTGAGTATAATCAACGGGTGATTGCCACAGGTAAAATGGCCGAGGGTTAGGTGGCAGGTTGTAGCCCTGATCACAAAGGTTTAAGTCCTTTTTTTACCAAGCCTCGTGGTGTTATCATGCTGGATTGCAAACCCAGAGAAGCAAATTAGCGTTTGCCGGGGCTTCTCCGCTTTCTCATGAGCGGAGAAGTAGGAGGAAGCTCGCTGGATAGAGTTCTTAGCTGTTAACTAAGGTTTTGTAGGATCAAGGCCTGCCCTTCTAGAAGGCTTTAGCTTAATGAAAGTATCTGAGTTGCATTCAGTTGATGTTGGATAAAGTCCTGCAAGTCTTAACAGAAATTAGGGGGTTTTAACTCCTGTTGGAAGCTTTGAAGGCTTCTGGTTTTGTTAACCTAAATTTCTACTGAATCAGTGTCAGTAAGGATGGCGTGATCGGTAAGAGAAGGATCGATATAATTAGTGTTAGGGGAAGAACAATTGTTTGTTTTGATATTAGGCGTCATGACAGGGATGAGTTTGATGTTGATGGGTGTATGGTTAGTGTCATAGCGTATGTTAGGCGTAGGTAGAAGAATAGGCTCAATAAGGCTGAGAGGGCTATTAAGGTTGCAATTATTGCCCCATTTTGTTTGGATAGTTCTTGAATAATAAGTCATTTTGGTAAGAACCCAGAAAGTGGTGGGAGTCCGCCTAGAGATAGGAGACTTAGGACTGCAAGGCTAGTTAAGGTGGTGAATTTTGATCATGAGGTGGATAGTGTAGAGATTTTGGTAGATGAGAGTAGTTTAAAGGTTAAAAATAGAGATGCAGTTATAATAATATAAAGAATTAGGGTGATTAGGGTTAATTGTGGGTTAATAGTTAAGATAGCTGCTATTCACCCTAGGTGGGCAATAGATGAATAAGCTAGGATTTTTCGGAGGTGGGTTTGATTAAGCCCTCCTCATCCACCAACAAGCGTGGAGACAATAGCTAGGGTGAGTAGGAGTTGTAGGTTTATGTTGTGTGATGTGAGAAATAGTAGGGTGATGGGGGCTAGTTTTTGTCAGGTCGATAAGATAAGTCCTGTTGTTAAATCCAATCCCTGTAGGACTTCTGGTAGTCAGAAGTGGAATGGGGCCAGCCCGATCTTTATTGCTACTGCAATAGTGAGTACTAGGACAGAGATCGGGTTGGTTAGGGCTATGATGTCTCATTCTCCGGTTACTCAGGCGTTGTTAATGCTTGCAAATAAGATTAATGCGGATGCGGAAGCTTGTGTGAGGAAGTATTTAATTGTTGCTTCGATTGCTCGGGGGTGGTGGTGTTGGGATATTAAGGGAATGATGGCCAGTGTGTTTATCTCTAGGCCTATTCAGGCTAAAATTCAGTGGTGGCTGGATACTGTGATTATGGTACCCAAGCCCAATGCTGAGATAAAGAAGGAAAGTGCTGTAGTGCTCATTAGTAAAGGAAGGGGTTTAACCTACATGTTTGGGGTATGGGCCCAAGAGCTTGTTTAGCTGACTTTACTAGGAAGTAGTATAATGGAAGTACAGGGAGTTTTGATCTCTCAGGCACAGGTTCGAGTCCTGTTTTTCTAAGGAGATGAGGGGGTTTGAACCCCTATGTTTCACTCTATCAAAGTGATCCTTAACTTTCGGGCACATTTCCTAGAGTTGAGGGGGTAGGCCTGATATGGAGATTGGGATGGAAATGTGTCATAGGGTTATAGCCAGTGTTAGTGGTAAAAAATTTTTTCACACTAGGTGCATGAGCTGGTCGTATCGGAATCGGGGGTAAGAGGCCCGGACTCATAGGAAGGCTAGTGTCAGTAATGAAGCTTTAATTATTAAGTTTACGGTAGTAAATTCAGTGACACTGGTATTGGATCCTAGAAACAAGATTACAGATAAAGTGTTTATTATCATGATATTCGCATACTCTGCTAGGAAAAATAAGGCAAAGGGTCCTCCTGCATATTCGACATTAAAGCCCGAGACTAATTCTGACTCTCCTTCTGTCAGGTCAAATGGGGTTCGATTGGTCTCTGCTAGTGTGGAGACGTATCATATTGCGGCTATTGGTCATCCTGGGACTAGAAGTCAAATACCTTCTTGGGTAGTGTTGAAGTTGTAGAGGGTAAAGCTTCCAGTGAATATAATCATGCAAAGGAGGATTAGGCCTAGAGTGACTTCGTATGAGATGGTTTGCGCTACTGCTCGTAATGCTCCAATTAGGGCATACTTAGAATTTGAAGCTCAGCCTGATGCTAAAATAGAATAAACTGCTAGTCCGGACAAGGTAAGGATGAACAGGAGTCCGAGGTTTAGATCTGTGAGAGAAAAAGGTATGGGGAGTGGTATTCAGATTATTATGGCTAGCGCTAGCGCTATAGTAGGGGCTAGTAGAAATAGTGTTTGCGACGAGGTTGATGGTCGAATGGGTTCTTTGATGAACAACTTAACGCCGTCGGCAATAGGTTGTAGGAGGCCTATTGGGCCAACAACATTTGGTCCTTTACGAAGTTGTATATAGCCGATGACCTTTCGTTCAACAAGGGTGAGAAAGGCCACAGCTAGGAGGATTGGGATGATGTAGAGTAAGGGGTTGATGATGAATTTTAGTAGGGTAATGGGTAGATAAGTCATAGCTAATAAGGGGATTTGAACCCCTGGATAAAAGAGCTTAGAGCTTTTGCAATTACCAGACTCTGCCATATTAGCTGCCCTTGTTTAGGGTTGATTGTTAGGCCTTTTCTTAGTTGAGATGTTTTCACTAATGTAAGGTTAGAGCTTGACAGGTTAGAGGCTCTGTTTTTCCGGTCCTTTCGTACTAGGAAAAATACTGCATAGATAGAAACTGACCTGGATTACTCCGGTCTGAACTCAGATCACGTAGGGCTTTAATCGTTGAACAAACGAACCTTTAGTAGCGGCTGCACCACTGGGATGCCCTGATCCAACATCGAGGTCGTAAACCCATTTGTCGATATGGACTCTTGAAATGGATTGCGCTGTTATCCCCAGGGTAACTTGGTTCGTTGATCAATAGGATTGGATCAATGTATGTTAGATATTCTAATACTTAGAGCTGTAGCTCTTGGTTTAAATTGTCTCATTCATCGAGGAGGATTTATTATTCTCCGTGGTCGCCCCAACCGAAAACATAGATCATCGTTGCTTGGTTAAGTGTTTATCCCGTGGATTAGTGATTGAAGCAAGTGACTTAAGTTTAAAGCTCCATGGGGTCTTCTCGTCTTATGGTAAAATCCCCGCTTCTTCACGGGGAGATCAGTTTCACTGATTGGATATAGGAGACAGTAAGGTCTTCGTGATGCCGTTCATACCAGTCTTCATTTAAAAGACAAGTGATTACGCTACCTTCGCACGGTCAAAATACCGCGGCCGTTAAACATGATGTCACTGGGCAGGCGGGACCTCTTATACAAATTGGGCAAGAGGCGATGTTTTTGGTAAACAGGCGGGACCTAGATTTGCCGAGTTCCTTCTATATCTTTTAATCTTTCTTGGTGTGTTCTTGTGTAAGATTAACAGTTTTTGATGTAAGGTTTTCTTGGTGAGTTGTTACATTGCTTTCTGTAAGGCTGTTAATTATCAGTGATTTATTCAATCTGATTTACACTTACATTAAGAGAATGTTTAATTCTGAGTTACTAGTTCTAGCATTAATTCTCCTATAAACGTATAGAAATACTCAATAGTTTAGATGGGTTTTGAATTTGTGTCCTAATTAAAAGGTTAATTGAGGGGGAGCTGTGACGCTTTCTTTTAAGGTGGCTGCTTTTAAGCCAACTTTTCCTCGATCTTTGAAGGTTATGATCATTACCCAAAGGTACAGGTTGTGTCCTTTTTCTATAGAGCTGTACCTCTATAGAATTACTCTTAAAAAACGGGGCTGCTTGATGGTGCTTGAATTTTTTAAGGCTGAACTAAAATTCGTTTCTTGAGTAACCAGCTATCACTAAGCTCGTTAGGTCTGTCACCGCTACTTGGGGGTCGTCCCACTCTTTTGCCACAGAGAAGGGTGTGCTCATAAGCTGCCCCGAAGTAGCTCGCTTAGTTTCGGGAAGGTGAACTTCAATTCTTTTTGCTCAGGTAGACTAGCTAGACCATGATGCAAAAGGTACAAGGTTTAGTCTTTGCTTTTTTTGGCTTTAAATATTTATTTCATTTCTATTTCATCGTTCCCTTGCGGTACTTTGTCTATTGCTTCTTTTTCTTTTTCTATCTCCTATACTAAAGATTAAGAATGTTTTAGTTGGAAGTTGTTTGGTGGTTTGTAGTTGTAAGTGTTTGTATTTAGTGAGCTAGATTTTTGGCTCAAAATGATCTGGTTTTAACAGACATAGTCTCGGTGTAAGCGAAAAGCTTTAGTTAAGCTACATTTTGTTATTCCAAGCACACCTTCCGGTATACTTACCATGTTACGACTTACCTCCTCTTTGTGTTGATGGTGTTTTATTTAAGCTCGTGTCAGTGTTGAGGAGGGCGACGGGCGGTGTGTGCGCGCCCCAGGGCCAGTTTAAAAGGGGCATCATGATCCTCTTTTACTGCTAAATCCTCCTTCAGATTCTTTTTCATAGTAATCGTTCGTATATTCTGTTATTAGAAAATGTAGCCCATTTCTTTCCACTTCATTCGCTACACCTTGACCTGACGTTTTGGTGAGTACCATTTTACTTACTTTTTAACCTTCAAAGGGTAAGCTGGCGACGGCGGTATATAGGCGGAATTGGCAAGAAGTGGTGAGGTTGATCGTGGATTATCGATTATAGAACAGGCTCCTCTAGGTGGGTTTGGGGCACCGCCAAGTCCTTTGGGTTTTAAGCTGGCGCTCGTAGTTCCCAGGCGGAGTTTGATGTAATTAGTCAATGTTTAAGGCTAGGCATAGTGGGGTATCTAATCCCAGTTTGTGACCTAGCGGTCGTGAGTTCAACTAAATTAGGGCGACTTTCGTAAGTGTGTTTCTTTGCAACAGAAGCGTATAACGGCTGGGTTGCAATTCAGCCCTATTTTTGGTGAAGTCTAATCACGCTTTACGCCGAAGACTATCAATTTAAGCCTCTCGTATAACCGCGGTGGCTGGCACGAAATTAACCGGCTTTGTTTACTGTAACTGATTCTAGTTTTCACTAATATTCAATGTTTATCACTGCTGAGTTCCCTTGTGGGTGTGGCATAGCAAGGTGTCTTGGGCTGTGTTAAGTGCCTGATACCAGCTCCTCACCCCCTAATAAGGGGGTGTGAGGGCATTTTCACAGGGGTGCGGAGACTTGCATGTGTAAATTTAGTAAGAATTGATAGTAAAGTCAGGACCAAACTTTTATGTCGACGGAGCTTTTTAGGGCTCATCTCAGCATCTTCAGTGCTGTGCTTTGCATTAAGCTACATAAAC